TAAATACTGATAACTCTCGGATAGAGTATTAGAACGGAAAAATCCATTCGATAATGAACTATTGGTTCTAAGCCATCTCTGGCGATGAATCAACATTTCGAAGTGCTTTTCTTGCGTATTCTTGATAAACCAGCGTTTATATATAGATGTAGGAGGATCTGTTTGGGAAGTAAGAAGCACCTTTGACACCTCTTGATCTGTAAAGAATTCTAGATGTGAAAACACAGAGACAAAGGACTGATTTTTAAATAGGAAAAAGAGTGGATCTGCAGGGTCCCAAATGAATTGGTTTATTCGAAAAAAGCCCTGTTCTTTTGCTTGTATCTGGTACTGCATGGTTCCACTCTGCAAGAACTCCGAATCATTCTCTTGAAGCTCATCCTCTTCATCATAAATGATCCGCTTGCCCCGAAATGACCTGGCCCAATAGGGAAATACCAATTCATTGGGCCTTTCGATACAATCAAATAGAAAGACCCAAGGGCGCCATATTCTAGGAGCCCAAACTATGTGATTGAATAAACCCTCCTCTATCTGTTGCGGGTCGAGGACTCCTTCTCCTCCCCCTTCTTCAAACTCCGATTCGTCTTTTTCATAGAGAAATCTCTGATCAAGGATAGAACAAGATCCATTTTGCATCATATCTAAGGGACTCCTTGGTTCGGGCCGAAGAAGCAATGTCACTCGATCATTATCAAACTGACTGCAATCTTTTTCTGTCCGTGAGGACCCCACCAGAGCGCCTTCTACTTCTAATAGGCCATGAACTAGATCAGAATCATTCTCAACAAGTCCACAATAAGTGATCCAATTTTTTTCATCGGGTCCGGGTAGAGACCAAAGGTCTTGAGCAACCGATCCGGCAGAACAACTCAAAAGATAAAGAAGTATCGTTAATTTCTTCATGCTCGTTCCAAGTTCGAAGTACCATTTGTACAAATAAGAATCCCCTTCGTTACATGATTTCTTCTTCATATAGATAGATATAGGATCTATGGGGCAATTACTTAGAAATACATTTTGTGCAACAGCCCTTCCTATCTGATAGAAAAGGATCCCACGATCCTGAACTGGTATTACCTTGGATCGCAAATCCCAAGTTTGTCTATGAAGAGCAGATAGAATTATATTAGTGTCTATAATTGATTTCTTCTGTGTAATACTAATTGATAGGGCATCATTGGTAAGTGCTACAAGATCTCGTACATTGGAACCCATGGTTATGGACCCGAATACATTAGTATGGAACATTTTCTTTTCCAAGTGAAATCCCCTAGTATATGAAAGAGTGAAAAAGTGCTTTCGTTGTTGTGGAATAAGAAGCCTTCGTATATTAATGCATGTATTTAATTTATTCGGAGCTATTATAGCGGGATCCACTTTTTGGGGAATATGAGTCGAAGCAATAACAAGAATATTTCTAGTGGAACATCTTTCACAATCCCCGGAGAGAGAGTTCACTAATAGACCGAGGGATAAGTAATTCGACTCATTCACATCCAGATCATGAATGTTTGGAATCCATATTATGCAAGGAGACATTGCTTTTGCTAATTCGAATTGAAGGGTGATATAAAATCGTTCCGGCAGCATCTCCATAGTTAGCGCATTCATCCGAGTTAGAAGCTCCAGTTCCGTATCAAGGTCACGGTCGATATCGTCACTATAATCAATATCGTCACTATCATCGTCACTATCATCAATAAGAAAACCCTTAGGTTTGTTATCCAGGAACTTGTTCAGAAATACTGTAATGAAAGGAACATAGGAGTTTGTCGCTAGGTATTTAACCAAATAGGATCGTCCGGTTCCTATAGAACCTATCAATAAAATACCCCTAGAGGGGGATAGGGCTAAGCGGAGCGAAAAGGGTTTTCCCTGAGATGGGAAATGAAAACTATTCGCCCCCCACGAGGTTTGTGAATAAGTGATTGTCTGATAATGAGCAAGGAATATCCGTCTTTCTGCTAAACAGGGTGTATTGAACTCATAATTCATTAGATACTTTTTATGAATGTCAACTAAGTATCGTAAGTAAATTGCTCCCGGCTCTTCAATCATTTGATAACCAGAGTCATTCTTTGATAAATGATCACTATGAGTCAGACTCAATAGAATTTGATCAATCCTTTTTTCTGTCGTTAAGGTGGAGAGCTGAACCAAGAATTCTCTTTCTTTATCATCAATCGAATCACTGCTCGCGACCAAGGATTCTATTTTATCATCAATCCAATCACCGTTCACATTTTTTCTTTTTATTATCAATGAATAAATCTCTTTACTTGTATGACTTAGATGTCTCGTATTTCTCGAAAAAGTGATTCGATTGATGGGATTTGGTATGATACTTATGAGATCGATGAGATTGATATTCCAAAATTTATTCTTATAATTGACCCCATAAGCGGGACCACCACCCCATAGCATGTTGCCGACGGAAGCCCGTATTTCTTCTAGAAAATCTCCTAATTGTTCCAGAGCAACTAGAAAGAGATTCTTT